CAAAAGAAAAATCGAGATAGGTTCCTATAGTATTGGATTCCCCCCCTCACAATCGGACGTGAAGGTTTCCTCTCATCCGGCTCAAGTAGTTACACCAAATAAAGAAAGGGGTTCTTCTTCTTTTTAAACTTTGTTCGAGAAAACCCTACAAAAAGCTACTCTTTACTCAAGTTCCCAGTAAGGACCAGCCTTTCATTGATTCATTCTTATCTTATTTTCTTTTTGATTTTCACTCTAACCTTTTTACTTTCTTTTATGTTTATTTATGTTTACGAAAAAAAGGAAATGTGAAATTCTTGAGTAGTCTACTTCCCCTCAAATGATGAATCCCCTGAAAGGAATATTTTGGGACTCGTAAAGGATTTATTTGTCTATATATTGTATTGTTCCATTCGATCTTTTTTAGGTCTCTACTCACCTCGATGGTTATGTGCCATGATATCCCTTGAAGCATATATGCGATAGATAGGCTCCTGTAACCATGCCATATTTGCTTGTGCTTGCCTGAACAGAATTTCTTTCTCAAAGAAATGGAATGTATAATTCCACAAAAAATCTTTTTTCACGAGGTATAACTAACTATTCCTATATTATCTGTTACGGAATCGACCATGGATCAATTCCCCTTTTCTTCCATTTTGAAGTCTTGAATGCACCCATAATTCTGAGCTTCATGTTCCTCCTCCCAAGATACATGTCAGAGCCGGGGGCATCCCAATCAGATTAAATGGGATGACAGTTTCTCAGTTCAAATCTGTCAAATGAAATTTTCGATCAAATCACACATCGCAATATACTAGGCCCTCTAATTCCCTAAGGGGCTTATCTAAAAGATTCGCAATATAACTAGGAAGACGTTTCAAATACCACACATGAGTCACTGGACATGTCAGTTTGATGTATCCCATTTGGTACCTTCGTATCCGAGAATCAACAAATTCCACCCCGCATTCTTCACAAGATTTCGGGTCTTCTTTTTCAGCCCCAATCCCTCGGTAATTTCCACAAGCACAAATCCCACTTTTTATGGGTCCAGAAATTCTTTCACAAAACAATCCATCTTTCTCCGGTTTATTAGTTTTATAATGAAAAGTATAGGGTTTTGTCACCTCTCCAACTATCTCTCCATTGGGTAGAATTCTTTTTGCCCAAGCCTTGATTTGTTGAGGGGAAACTGGTCCAATTCGAAGTTGTTGATGTTTATACTGGTCGATCATAGAATAGAAATTCTGATTCACTGAGATCAAGCTTCCTTCCTATTCATCTGGAAGTTCTTTTCAGATACAAGGAAATGATTCAGTTCCAGGGACAAAGATCGTAGTTCTCGAACGAGCAATCGAAAAGATTCTGGAGCACCTTCTGGGTTAGGTACTGTTGCTCCAATAATCGTAGCACCAAGTACTTCTTGACGAGCTCTAATATGATCAGATTTATAAGTAAGCATCTCTTGTAAAATATGAGCAACACCAAATCCCTCTAGAGCCCAAACTTCCATTTCTCCTACTCTTTGTCCCCCTTGTTTGGCCCTCCCTCTAAGGGGTTGTTGTGTAACAAGTGCGTAATGCCCACTGGAACGCCCATGGATTTTATCATCAACTTGATGAATTAATTTTAAGATATAGGACTTTCCTATTAGAACAGGTTGTTCAAAGAGATCTCCTGTTCTTCCATCAAATATTCTGCTTTTTCCCGGATATTCGGGTTCAAATACCCATGGATTCTTTGTTTGCTTACTGGCTTCATATAATTCAGAAAACACTAGTTTTCTTGAGGCCTCTTGCTCATATCTCTCATCAAAGGGTCCTATTCTATAATGTTTCTTTAGCAGATCCCCCGCTAACCCGAGCGAACATTCAAATATCTGTCCCACATTCATTCGTGAGGGGACTCCTAATGGGTTGAATACCATATCCACGGGCGTTCCATCTTGCAAATAGGGCATATCTTGTCTAGACAAAATCTTAGAAATTATACCCTTATTCCCATGCCTTCCAGCTACTTTATCACCTACTTTTATTTCACGTTTCTGTGAAATATATACACGAATCCTTTCTGGATTAAAATTGGAAACCCCCTTTCTATGGATCCATCTCACATCAATAACTCGACCCCTTCCCCCTATAGGTAATCTTAGAGAAGTTTCTTTTGAGGTGGATACCTGAATGCCAAGTATAGCTCGTAATAATCTATCCTCCGGGGCATATGACGATTCGCTCGCTGTCTGAGGTGTTAATTTACCTACTAAGATATCACCTGTTTCTATCCAAGATCCCAGCATCACAATCCCATTTCTGTCTAAATTTCGGAGTAAATGAGCCTCTAAATGCGGGATCTCCTTAGTGATTCTTTCAGGACCTTGGCTTGTTACATGAGTCTGAATTTCATATTTCCGGATGTGAAAAGAAGTATAAATATCTTCATAGACCAGACGTTCGCTAATTAGTACTGCGTCTTCAAAATTGTAACCTTCCCATGGCATATAAGCTACTAATACATTTTT